TCCATCATCCGAAAAAAACGAGGGATCCGATCATACCAATATAAATCCTTTTTATTCTATTTATTCAAAGACAAAACTTCAACAAGCATTTAACCAAAATCAAGGAACTGTCCGTACCTTGTTGGATATGGATATAAACAAAGAATGTCAATTTTTTATAATTTTGTCATCATCCCATTGTTTTCGAATAGGTCCATTCACATTCAAGGGTGTAAAATATCACAAAGAATCAATTAAAAAAGATTCCTTAATTCCAATTAGGAATTCATTGGGTTCTTTAGGAACAGCCCTTCCAATTGCGAATTTTTTTTCATTTTACCATTTAATAACTCATAATCAAATCGTGGTAACTAATTATTTACAACTTGACAATTTAAAACAAACCTTTCAACTACTTAAATTTCAATATTATTTAATGGATGAAAATGGAAGAATTTATAATCCCGATCCATGGAGTAACATCATTTTGAATCCATTCAAATTGAATTGGTATTTTCTTCATTATAATTTTTGTGAAGAGACATCCACAAAATTTTATCTTGGACAGTTTGTTTGTGAAAATGTCTGTATAACCAAAAACAGACCGCACTTTAAATCGGGTCAAGTTTTAATTGTTCAATTTGACTCCGTAGTAATAAGATCGGCTAAGCCCTATTTGGCTACTCCAGGAGCAACAGTTCATGGTCATTATGGGAAAATCATTTATGAGGGGGATACATTAATTACATTTATATATGAAAAATCGAGGTCTGGTGACATAACACAAGGTCTTCCAAAAGTGGAACAAGTCTTAGAAGTTCGTTCGATTGAGTCAATATCGATGAATCTAGAAAAGAGAATTTATGGTTGGAACGAACGTATAACAAGAATTCTTGGAATTCCTTGGGGATTCTTGATTGGGGCTGAGCTAACTATAGCCCAAAGTCGTATCTCTTTGGTTAACAAGATCCAAAGGGTTTATCGATCACAGGGGGTGCAGATCCATAATAGGCATATAGAAATTATTGTACGTCAAATAACATCAAAAGTCTTGGTTTCAGAAGATGGAATGTCTAATGTTTTTTTGCCTGGAGAACTAGTTGGATTGTTTCGGGCGGAACGAACGGGACGCGCTTTGGAAGAAGCGATATGTTACCGAGCTACCTTATTGGGAATAACGAGAGCATCCCTGAATACTCAAAGTTTTATATCCGAAGCGAGTTTTCAAGAAACTGCTCGAGTTTTAGCAAAAGCGGCTCTCCGGAGCCGTATCGATTGGTTGAAAGGACTAAAAGAAAACGTTGTTCTGGGGGGGATGATACCCGTTGGTACTGGATTCAAAGGATTCGTACACCATTCAAATCAACATAAGGGCATTCCTTTGAAAAAAGAAAAAAAAAAGAATCTATTCGAGGAAGAAATGGGAGATATTTTGTTTTACCACAGAGAATTATTTGATTCTTGTCTTTCAAAAAATTTCTGTGATAGATCAAAACAACAATGATTTATGGGATTTAATACAAGAAATTCATCTTTTTTATCTTTTATGTATTTGTTATGGTTATTTAATTTAGTAATAAAATAAAGAAATTAAAAAATAATGAGATAGAAAGGAATTAATGGTTTGGGTTGTATCTCAATGGCCAATCCCCGGTAGAAAAGAAGGTTCCGTTGGAACAAATTTTTATTTTAGAATACCTCATCTCTTTTTATTTATTAAAAAAAAAAAGAGAAAGTGTGGGGAGAAATGACAAGAAGATATTGGAACATCAATTTGGAAGAGATGATGGAAGCGGGAGTTCATTTTGGTCATGGCACTCGGAAATGGAATCCTAGAATGTCGCCTTATATCTCTGCAAAATGTAAAGGTATTCATATTATAAATCTTACTAGAACTGCTCGTTTTTTATCAGAGGCTTGTGATTTAGTTTTTGATGCATCAAGTAGAGGAAAACAATTTTTAATTGTTGGGACAAAAAATAAAGCAGCTGATTCAGTAGCACGGGCTGCAATAAGAGCTCGCTGTCATTATGTTAATAAAAAGTGGCTTGGGGGTATGTTAACGAATTGGTCCACGACAGAAACAAGACTTCATAAATTCAGGGACTTGAGAATGGAACAAAAGGCAGGGAGACTCGCTCGTCTCCCAAAAAGAGATGCAGCCGTGATAAAAAGACAATTATCTCGCTTGCAAACATATCTGGGTGGGATTAAATATATGACAGGGTTGCCGGATATTGTAATCATCGTTGATCAACACGAAGAATATACGGCCCTTCGAGAATGTATTACTTTGGGAATTCCAACGATTTGTTTAATCGATACAAATTGTGACCCGGATCTCGCAGATATTTCGATTCCGGCAAACGATGACGCTATAGCTTCAATTCGATTAATTCTTACCAAATTAGTATTTGCAATTTGTGAAGGTCACTCTAGCTATATAAGAAATCCTTGATTCATAATAAAGTCAAAAATTGACTTCCTAAACTCTATATCGGTTACTAGATCTTGAATCTCAAAAACAAGTTAAAAATAACTGGGTGGGGATATTATGTAATTAATCGGTATCCTAAATAGAAAATTGAAATTAAAGTAGACAAGTCGAGAAGCGATGGTTGAATCAAAATAATTTTTTTTTTCAAGTTTTATTTCTATCAGAGGACAATATGAATGTTCTATCATATTCAATCAACACACTAAAGGGGTTATATGATATATCTGGTGTGGAAGTAGGCCAACATTTCTATTGGCAAATAGGAGATTTCCAAATCCATGGCCAGGTACTTATAACTTCTTGGGTTGTAATTGTTATCTTATTAGGTTCAGCTGCTATAGCTGTTCGGAGTCCACAAACGATTCCGACTGGTGGTCAAAATTTTTTTGAATATGTCCTTGAATTCATTCGAGACGTGAGCAAAACTCAAATTGGAGAAGAATATCGCCCTTGGGTTCCCTTTATTGGGACTATGTTTCTATTTATTTTTGTTTCTAATTGGTCAGGGGCTCTTTTACCTTGGAAAATCATACAGTTACCTCACGGGGAGTTAGCCGCACCCACGAATGATATAAATACTACTGTTGCTTTAGCTTTACTTACGTCAGTAGCCTATTTCTATGCGGGTCTTACAAAAAAAGGATTAGGTTATTTTGGTAAATACATTCAACCAACTCCAATTCTTTTACCCATTAACATCTTAGAAGATTTCACAAAACCTCTATCACTTAGTTTTCGACTTTTTGGAAATATATTAGCGGATGAATTAGTAGTTGTTGTTCTTGTTTCTTTAGTACCTCTAGTGGTTCCTATACCTGTCATGTTTCTTGGATTATTTACAAGTGGTATTCAGGCTCTTATTTTTGCAACTTTAGCCGCAGCCTATATAGGCGAATCCATGGAGGGTCATCATTGATTAGTCTTAGTAAGAGTCTATCTTTTAGTTTCGATCCAGATAATATATGTGTGGCTCAAGATACTTTATCAAGATAATCTCTTTTTTTTAGAGCATATAAATATACAAATATATACAGTATAACGGTAATAGAAAAACGATATTCGAAAAGTGTAAAATAAAACAGAAAGACGTTGGTTAGTCGAGAGGGGGTACCCCAGGTATATGGAATCTAATGACTATTGACTATTAAGTTAATTCTTGCAGATTAGATATTTCGAAAAATGATTCAAAAATCCGATTGAATTAAAAATAGAATCGGCGGTTTACGTTACGTAAGAAACATATGTATATTTTATATTAGCTATTGACAAGTTATATATGAACTAATATTTAATTTGCCCTACTTGAATTTCGATAGAGATACCAACCGAAGTCCTTCCATTTCGTTTATGACTGCGAATTGAATGAATAACCAGCTAAAATAAATAAAAAGATCGAAAAATGATTAATGATTAGAAAAACGAAATGGAAAAACGCAAGTTGTATTGATTCAAAAAGACTCAACAAATAGGAACTAAAAAAGAAAGATGAAGTCTTTCTAATGATCTTTAGTTATTTTGACTGGATTAATATTAGCAATGGAATAATTAAGGCATAATGCATTGGTTGATTGTATCATTAACCATTTCTTTTTTTTTTTTGTGTGTGAGGAACTTATCATGAATCCACTGATTTCTGCCGCTTCCGTTATTGCTGCTGGATTGGCTGTAGGACTTGCTTCTATTGGACCTGGAGTTGGTCAAGGTACTGCTGCAGGACAAGCTGTAGAAGGTATTGCGAGACAGCCCGAAGCAGAGGGAAAAATACGAGGTACGTTATTACTTAGTTTAGCTTTTATGGAAGCTTTAACAATTTATGGATTGGTTGTAGCATTAGCGCTTTTATTTGCGAATCCTTTTGTTTAATCCGAGAAAAAATATGAGAACTACATATTTCTTTTATAGTCTTGGATTTATAGGTTGCTTTTTCACATTATAGTAAAAAACCGCTCCTACACAATTACTTATTCAGTGAGAAAAGAATACACGGGAAGGACTTATTTGAGGATGAAGAATTCGTGTTACCTACTCGCTTTCTTCCTTCCTTCCCCTTTTTAGTTCGAAGGAGAAGTGTTGCAACAAAGGGGGTATTTCGCAATTCACATGAAACCTAGTACCCAATTAGTAATTCTATTCGAATAAGTATTATTCTTATTTGGAATTTTGGAATCTCAATTAAAAAAGAAAATGAATTTCGAAACTATTTTTTATTTATAAGTAGCAAAGAAGTGAAGTGAAATAATACAACGATTTTTTTAGTTTATCTATAAGAGGAGATCATATGAAAAATGTAACCGATTCTTTCGTTTTCTTGGGTCACTGGCCATCCGCCGGGAGTTTCGGGTTTAATACCAATATTTTAGCAACAAATCTAATAAATCTCAGTGTAGTGCTTGGTGTATTGATCTTTTTTGGAAAGGGAGTGTGTGCGGGTTGTTTATTTCAAGAATAGGTTGGATTCAACCAACTGTACCTCTTTTTTCTTTATAATTAGGGCGAAAGGTGCATGATTTCACGAATGACTTCT